CTACTTATATTAAATTAAGTAGGTGTTAGTCTAGTACCGTATCCCTTACTATCTTACCCTTCCTTTGCACCCCACTCAAAAAAAAGGGGGCTCCGGCGGCGGGAATCGAACTCGCCAACAGGGCTCCCTACCCCTAAATCGGGGATTCACCGAGACGAACAACAGGCAAACTGCTTTTAAAGGGAAGGGAGGTAGACTGTGCCTTTCTTTCATTTCTTTTTTCTTTTCTGCAGGGTAGGAAGGAGCCTTGAGAGTTCTTCTTGTAGGGGCAAGTGACTTTGTAAACTGCTCAATTTGGCCCTCTAGGACCGGGAACTAATGAATAAAAAAGGGTTGGATACCGCCCAGCCCTCTACCATATCTATACAAATAGAATAGTCCTTTTATACAGACAGCTAAGTGCGGAGACGGGAATCGAACCCGTGACCTCAAGGTTATGAGCCTCGTGAGCTACCAAACTGCTCTACTCCGCTCTGGAGGGCCGGAAACTGGTGGACGAAAAAGGTTGAATACAGGCCTCTACCATGTCTAGACAAATAGAATAGTCCTTTTATACAGAATGGAGCGGGTAGCGGGAATCGAACCCGCATCGTTAGCTTGGAAGGCTAGGGGTTATAGTCGACGTTGGTTGATTATTTTTAACGTCTCTAATTCAAAACCGAACATGAAATTTTGATTTCATTCGGCTCCTTTATGGATATTCTCACCACTTAACATCTATGTCAGCTTTTCTATCTGAATGGAACCAAAGCTCTCCGCTTTCTAGATGATCCCTATAGAGTAGGAAATAGAAATTCTACTAAATCTATCTAATCTACTTACTTCGTTCCCTAATTTTATTCAAGAGATCCTGAGGAAAAGAATTGGGTTTCCACCGAGCTGAAACAATATGCTGATGGTTCTAGTAAACCAAAACTACCGTTTTTTAGCTATTTGGCTTCCATTTCCTTTTTTAACAAAAGGAGATTTAGTTACGATTGGAAATAAACTTTTTTGTATCTTCATCCATAGATCCTTTACTCATATTTTTCAAATTGGAATACTTAAAAAAATGCAAAATTATGCTTCGCGACTCTGTACTCATAATCCAATTTGTATTTTGGATGCAATTTCCATTAGTCTTTGGATACAAATCGCGAGAATGTATATTCTTCCTCAATATGCTATTGAGAGAAAAAGGATTAAATCCTTTATAAGAACTAAAGTTTTCATCGGAATATAAAAAACTTAAGGACGCCTTAAGTATATCATTTCAAATTCAGTTATTAATAGAACGAATCACACTTTTACCACTAAACTATACCCGCTACATGTAGATTATGATACCAACGCTACCCTTTGTCAAGGGTAGCCATTCAAGAAGGAGGCTAATTCCCCCTTATTGAATCAAATGGAGAAGGTTCATGACAGTGAGCGATTGGTACTTCGATTGCGGGCCTTTACTTTAGGGTTTAGATAGCCTCTCCGGTCTGTAAAATACATATCTTCTTACCATCCCAATAGCATATGAACCTAATGTATGCATTTCAGTTAGGGTCGTATTCTATGGTTACGACTACAATGATCATTATTTACTTTGCGAGGACGTAAGTGTGCCAGACTGCTGTAAGGAATAGTTTTATTATTCCTACAATATACACTAGGAGATATAGGGGGCAGCACTGCCCCCATAAATCCCTTTCTTCCTTTTCCTTTTTGTTCAATTCTGAACAAAGAAATTGGGGAAGATGTTTTCTTCCCCCACTTATCATGAAGTCCGAGCCTTAGGGAAAGTCTATGATGAATTTTTGAAATTCATCTCACTCTTTCTCTAGGGCTTGAGAGAAGCAAGAAACAAAGAGTCGTAACTTAAAGAGAAAGGCGGACAGGACCGGACGGATTTACCTGATGTAAAGAAGATCCTAAATGTCTATGGTTAGTCGATCCTCTCCATTTACTAATTTCCTCTCCTATTTTCCACTCAATTCTAGTTTATTAGATTCTTGTTTAAAAGAATCAAAGAAGATGAATAGAACTAAGAACACATAAAAAAAAGCATAGAGTACCAAGGCCATTACCAAATGTTCCTCCCAAGAATCATATTGGGTATCTGTTCCCTTCCTTTTCCCGCTAGGATCGGGAATCTTATATTTTCCATATCCATATACCATCGAACCCTTAGGGTTCCAGAATCCTCCTTTTTTCCTAGTCTTCGGAAACAGAAAACCCATAGCCAGGAGGAGTTAGGTATGTAGGGTATGGTTTATTTTTTTTTGTTAGGCAGGCAGTAGAATAATTTTTATACTCTGCAATATAAATTCTACTGCCCACTTTTTACAAGCAAATTGTTGCTAAAACTCTAACATAGTTTGTTCAAAATGCACCAACTAGAATCCTTGGAGAATATTCAAGTACCCCCTTTCCAAGGGAAGGGGTACCTGTTAAAAATAGTTTCAATCTCTCACCAAAACAGACAAGAAGTATATCACTGAAAATTAATACCCAGCCATATGGGTATAGTATATGAAGAGCGCGAATTCCTTTATACCCTACCCAATTAGAATTAGAGGAAATAAAACATAAATGGAGAAAATTCTCATCATAAGATCATCCAATAGAAGAAAAAAGTCCCTAATTCTGCAGAACGTTCTGAGCACGTGAAAAGTCAATAGCCTAAAGAGAAAAAAAAACAAAGTCTACCATTTTTTTGACAGCAGCTCTTATTGCCCCTTTGGCCTTTTTTTTTGGTCCATTGTTGTATCCGATTCAACAATTGATACATATTTGTTCTCCTCTTCTAAAAAATAGAACTTCTGGGCTTTGGTTTGGTGAGTCGTCCGAGATCGTGTTTACATACCTATGAACTTACCCTCTTCAAGTATATTGAATACTACTAATAATTTTTTATTGTGTCAACTCTCTCTTCACGTATTTTATTATACGTATTTTTTTATATAATAAAATAAAAAAATACCTCTACTTTGTGCAAGTGATAAGAGAGAATATGAAAGATTTTCTTATTTTTCTTGATTTTCTCAAGATTTTGAACCTCGCCATGAATAAACTTCTATATCTCGATATATACATATAAAATCTCTACATATATCTCTATATATACATATATTATGTACATTATGCAGTAGACCCATAATGGGAAATCAAAGTGGCTAATTTTTGAATAGAATAAAAAGCCCTTTTAACTCAGTGGTAGAGTAATGCCATGGTAAGGCATAAGTCATCGGTTCAAATCCGATAAAGGGCTTTTAAATTTGGTGGTAGAGTAATGCCATGGTAAGACGTAAGTCATCGGTTCGAATCCGATAAAGTACTTTTCTACTAAATTTTTTATTTATTCACCTTTTTTTCTTTGTTTTTGAAAATTTCTCTATTTTTTCTTGAATTTTATGACTTAGTGCGGGATGCATGCATTTTTGGTCTGAACACTAAACGAAGCACGGAGTGTAAATTGCAAAAAAGAAATCAAATTGGACTCTTTTTCCTGTTAGATCAATCAAATCACTACCTGTACTGAACTAATCTAGAATCCCTTTTATTAATCTATTCTTATTCTATACCCTTTAAATGAATTTCCCTAAAAAGTAGGGGATGATCCGTGAATTAACCTAACCATCAACTAAAAAAAAATCCTAAGAAAGCATAACAGAAAAGTAGGAAAGACTCTTTCTCTTTGCTTTGGATCTAGTTATACTCTTCGAGTATATTGACAATTCCAAAAAACTGCTCATACTATCATTATAGTATAATGACGAGCGGTTGTATATGGCCCTATCGTCTAGTGATGCCCCTATCGTCTAGTGGTTCAGGACATCTCTCTTTCAAGGAGGCAGCGGGGATTCGACTTCCCCTGGGGGTAGGGAGTATTATGAAAGGAGGTTAATCATAGATTATCAAAAACCCTAGAATAAATTCTTCCTGGGTCGATGCCCGAGCGGTTAATGGGGACGGACTGTAAATTCGTTGACGATATGTCTACGCTGGTTCAAATCCAGCTCGGCCCAAAAATCTAGGGCTTCGTGAATATGAACTAAATCCATTTTTTTCTTCCATAAAAAAAAAATGTCTGATCCATAGAAATAAAGGATAAAGAGAAAGGAGGAAATTTCTTTCTAATCCATATCTCTCTCATTCCTTTTTTACAAACAAAAGAGTTTTTCTTATTGAAATGAAAGGTGAATTATCATCCATTTTTAGCGATAAAAAATCGCGACATACTAATTATGTCACTCTCACTATACCCACATACAATATGTGGGTATGTAGTATATGATTCGTCTATTTCTTAGAGTACGACAGACGAATCGAATCTTCTTATGGTTCTGTTCTATTTAAAAATGGGTATAGGTATGCCATACACCCCGCGGGGATTGTAGTTCAATTGGTCAGAGCACCGCCCTGTCAAGGCGGAAGCTGCGGGTTCGAGCCCCGTCAGTCCCGAACTAGGGTTCAATGAATGGATAAATTCATCTTTCCTTTTTCCATGAAAAATTTCCATCAAAAAAGGGGGGCAGGAGACAAGATCAAATACCTATGGGGCATCCTTACTGCACTTTTTTTATTTCGCATTTTTCATTAAAGAGGGAAGGGAAGCCTATAGGAATTTGATTTTCACTACTCCCGGTTGATAAAGAAAGACATATATATCATACGTGGATTAATATAATTTAGGATATTACTCTATCCTTATGAGGATACCATCCTCATCTTAACTTCCTATTCGACTCTTATCTTATGGATTATGGAATAGAGTACCGGTATTTTATCGGAATCCATACATAAATTGTATTCGTTTATTCTTAGACAGTGAATTTCATATAATTAGTACTTTTGGGGTTAAACCAGGCCCCTCCCATTTTGTAGTTCCAACTTTGTTTGTGTATGTTCAATGACTAATTGGAAAGAATCTATCTCATTCTCATTCCATTTGCGGACTCCTTTTTTATGGATCCGCTCTCATCTTTAGACCCCAAAAGTGGATATTGATAGTAACCTAATAAAATAAAAGAAAAACCAAGCAAAGCAAACGCCCTTTTTCCTAAATTTTAAATATTCGATTTTTTTATTTAAGCCCTCTTTTCTCCATCTCACTTCTACTTCTACCGCTTATTTGTATGTCTATGTGACCCGTAGAAAGTTGGTCATATAATACATACATACATAATTGTATGTATAACTATAAGAAAAAGGAAGGGAAATTGGATAAGATAAGAAAGATCGTGGGTTATAGATATAGAAAAGAAAAAGTAGAAAAGGATGAAAAAAAGAGAGAATTCCTAATCCAATCAAAAAACCAATTTTGGTCTCAGTATGGATAAGGGATCTTCCTATGTTATACTATTCCACTCTCAACCATGAATTGATTTGATAGATCCGATATTCATAATATTGAATTGATTCAGTATTATCAGAATGGAAGTCCTCCCCTTGAATTTACAGGATACCCCTTTTTCCTCTCCATGGGATTACATCCCGAGTTATTGCGAAAAAAAAAAGAGGTTATGGAAGTCAATATTCTCGCATTTATTGCTACTGCACTGTTCATTCTAGTTCCTACTGCCTTTTTACTTATTATTTATGTAAAAACAGTCAGCCAAAATGATTAATTGGAATTCCAATTAATCATTGAAGAAATGAAAAAGGGATTAAATAAAATAAAAATCCAAGTCTTAAATGAAAGGATCTGGTTGGAATCATAAAGTGTGGTAGAAAGAACTACATATAGTTTTTTCTACGACACTTTAGAGTCTTTCTATTATATTATCTTGAATCTACATAGAATAGATTAGTAGATTGAAATAGTAGTCTAATTCAATTTCTTTTTTCACTGCATCCACTTAATTTCAATCAAGTCAAAATAAAAAAATCGAAGACAATTCTTCACGAAAGAATCCATGGAGGGAGAGAAAAATAATATGAGAATAGACTATAGTAAAAGAAAAAAAGTAAAAGTAAAAATCAGCGAATCTTTCATGCTTAAACATGCGGCGAGATGCTTCAAAAGAGCATAAAAATTTTTCTAAGAATAAGAAAAGAGTATAAAACAAATGGAAAGTGTGCGATATGTTATGAATAGCTCCGTGGAAGAAAGTCTAATTTTCTTATGTATAGAACTTTTTTAACCATTCGTCACTTCTAGTAGAAATTCTGAATTGCTGTAATCGCTCTTTCTATATAGTAGAATAGAACGACTCCTTCTTACAAGAGTTTCTTACAGGAGTGAAACAAAACTAAAGAAAGAAAGAATAAAGTTTGGCAAAATGATTAATGCAAAACGATCAATTAAAGAAAAGAGTTGATACAACAATTCGACTACTCAATCAATTAGTAGTATCCCTAGAGTCCACTCCTCCCCCATACTACTAGTGAAAGAGAAAATGTAAAGACTACCATTAAAGCAGCCCAAGCGAGACTTACTATATCCATGTAAATTATGTCTCCTATTTCTATGAAGGAATTATTCTACTATTGATCAATAATCATAGTGGAATCAAGGGTACAGAGTCAAAAAGGGATTCTGCCCTAAGGCTATGGAGGAATCAGTTCAAAGAATTTACTCCTAACAAATTCTTATAGGATTTCTGGTAGAATTGGGGAGCATTAAGTATAAATACGATACATAGCCCTTTTCTTTTCCTTAAAAAAGAGTATGGGGATGATGTCCTGAATAGAAGACGCGGGAATAGGAAGATTTTTTCTTCCTTTTGTTACCCTTTTTTTTTATAAGCAAAGGACGTCAGAATATACCATAAAATTAGGATAGATAAATATTTATTGGATACCCACCTTTACCTTGCCTATGTTTATTTTGAACCTAAACCCTACAGCCCCGCTTTCTATCATTCTATGAAAGAATGAGGAGACTTTATCCACAACTCCGAAATTGATTTTTGATCAGCCTATTCAATCTGATTCTCGACAGAATCAGTAGCCCTTACTTTAGTGTATGTAGGTAGCATAAGATGTACGATAAATAAAATGGATAATAATTAGGAAGTCTTGATATTCCTTCGTGGAGTCCCTTCTTCAATCTTAGATTGAAAAAAAAAAGAATGCCCCTTAGGAGCCCTTTGGATATCAAGATTTCTGACATCTTAGCCTCGTAGTTTGAAATTCTCGAATCGAATCAATTAAGAATCAATTCAAATTACTAAAAGAATAAGTAAACGCTACCTCATCCCTATTGGTAGCCGTTTGGGCCATTACCGACAAAACAAACCCTAGTTTGAGGATAGAACTATGGATTCTCAAAATCCAGTATCGCCAGGCCTAGTTATTCTCTTGCCCCAGCTTATGCGGGGTACGAATTTATCGAGTTCGATCAGTACTATAAGCCTAAGTATTTTATTGATCAAGCCTAAGTATTTTATTGATCAGGCGGCACCCAGATTTGAACTGGGGATAAAGGATTTGCAGTCCCCTGCCTTACCGCTTGGCCATGCCGCCAAAAAATCCGATCTAAAATCGAGAAAAGAGCAAGTATTCATCCACGTTTTCTTACTAAAACCCCCTTTCTTTTATCTTGAATCTAATTCTACTTACTTTTTTCCAATATTTTTCAAAAAATCTATTCCTGCTTTTTTTGGACCCAGTTTCGATTATTCTCCTCGGGGGATTCTATCTTAAAACACACATTGCTAACACTAGAAAACTTCCCTTTTCTTTCTATTGAGATGAAAAAGGAGAAAAAGTGGATTTCCAGTCACAGGCTGCAAAATTCAGAACAAATTGGAACCATTAACTAGAATTCTCTTTTTTTTTGAATTGCAGTAGTGAACGACTCTTAAATCGGTATTCTCTCCCCCCCCCCTTCCTTTTAATGGCATAATAAAATAGAATGTATTTATGCCTAATCCATGTATAGGCAAACTCCAGGTCCGAACAGCATTATTATCCATAACAGCATTATTATCCATGGATCCCCCTTATGTACATATCTCTATGGGGAATCGTGCTTTAATTTTTCATTGCATTAAATATCTTGAATAAAAAAAGGAAATTTGCTCTGATATAGAGTATGACCTGACCATCTTGGCCCACCCAAGTGAAATTACGATAAAAGCAGGGATATGTGGAGAGGTGGATAACTAGATTGGCATGTACTTAAAAAAAGGACTTACTTTATTTTAGGATTCTGCAATGAAATCCTATATTTTCTAGCAATTCTACTACTACGAAACAAAAAAGAACCCTCAAATTCTTTTTTGAAATTAAACTAAGCGTGCTATTCTAAATCGAACTAAAGTCAAACTTTCTAGTGCTTATAAATTATTATATTATGGCTTTATCCCATTCATAGAAAGGAGATAAAATGAGAAATCTTTGCCATCCAATCTGATTAGAATATCATTAAGTGACATAATTATTTTCTAGGAATGTTTTATCAATTCATTTTCATTCTATTTGTATCCCTGGCAAATTCGAACTTTCCTCGAAATTGTCTCTATTCATATGTATGAAATACATATATGAAATACGTATATGAAATACGTATGTGGAGTTCCCTAGAATTTCATGTGATTCAGTAAACAGAATATAGATTCCATGATTGCTAGATCGATCCATAGGGATTGATGAAGAGTGAGCTGATAATGGAATTTTTCTTCGATAAAAAGGAAACTTAAGATTAAGATGCTCCGGAATGGAAATGAGGGAATGTCCACAATACCCGGATTTAGTCAGATCCAATTCGAGGGATTTTTTAGGTTCATTAATCAAGGCTTGGCAGAAGAACTTGAGAAGTTTCCAACAATTAAAGATCCAGATCACGAAATTGCATTTCAATTATTTGCGAAAGGATATCAATTGCTAGAACCCTCGATAAAAGAAAGGGATGCTGTGTATGAATCACTCACCTATTCTTCCGAATTATATGTATCTGCGAGATTAATTTTTGGTTTCGATGTACAAAAGCAAACCATTTCTATTGGAAACATTCCTATAATGAATTCCTTAGGAACCTTTATAATAAATGGAATATACCGAATTGTGATCAATCAAATATTGCTAAGTCCTGGTATTTACTACCGCTCGGAATTAGACCATAAGGGAATTTCTATCTACACCGGGACTATAATATCAGATTGGGGAGGAAGATCGGAATTAGCAATTGATAAAAAAGAAAGGATATGGGCTCGCGTGAGTAGAAAACAAAAGATATCTATTCTAGTTCTATCATCAGCTATGGGTTCGAATCTAAGAGAAATTCTAGATAATGTTTCCTACCCTGAAATTTTCTTGTCTTTCCCGAATGCTAAGGAGAAGAAGAGGATTGAGTCAAAAGAAAAAGCTATTTTGGAGTTTTATCAACAATTTGCTTGTGTAGGTGGGGACCTGGTATTTTCGGAGTCCTTATGTGAGGAATTACAAAAGAAATTTTTTCAACAAAAATGTGAATTAGGAAGGATTGGTCGACGAAATATGAATCGGAGACTGAATCTTGATATACCTCAGAACAATACATTCTTGTTACCACGAGATGTATTGGCCGCTACGGATCATTTGATTGGAATGAAATTTGGAACGGGTATACTTGACGATGACGATATGAATCACTTGAAAAATAAACGTATTCGTTCGGTTGCGGATCTGTTACAAGATCAATTCAGACTGGCTCTTGATCGTTTACAACATGCGGTTCAAAAAACTATCCGTAGAGTATTCATACGTCAATCGAAACCGACTCCACAAACTTTGGTAACTCCAACTTCAACTTCGATTTTATTAATAACTACTTATGAGACCTTTTTTGGCACATACCCCTTATCTCAAGTTTTTGATCAAACTAATCCATTGACACAAACTGTTCATGGGCGAAAAGTGAGTTGTTTGGGTCCTGGAGGATTGACGGGGAGAACTGCAAGTTTTCGGAGCCGAGATATTCATCCGAGTCACTATGGGCGTATTTGTCCAATTGACACGTCCGAAGGAATCAATGTTGGACTTACTGGATCCTTAGCTATTCATGCGAGAATTGATCACTGGTGGGGATCCATAGAGAGTCCGTTTTATGAAATATCTGAGAAAGCAAAAGAAAAAAAAGAGAGACAGGTGGTTTATTTATCACCAAATAGAGATGAATATTATATGATAGCAGCAGGAAATTCTTTGTCTTTGAATCAGGGTATTCAGGAAGAACAGGTTGTTCCAGCTAGATACCGTCAAGAATTCCTGACTATTGCATGGGAACAGATTCATGTTAGAAGTATTTTTCCTTTCCAATATTTTTCTATTGGAGGTTCTCTCATTCCTTTTATTGAGCATAATGATGCGAATCGGGCTTTAATGAGTTCTAATATGCAGCGCCAAGCAGTTCCGCTTTCTCGGTCCGAAAAGTGCATTGTTGGAACTGGATTGGAACGCCAAACAGCTCTAGATTCGAGGGTTTCCGTTATAGCCGAACGCGAGGGAAAGATCATTTCTACTGATAGTCACAAGATCCTTTTATCAAGTAGTGGGAAGACTATAAGTATTCCTTTAGTTACCCATCGGCGCTCTAACAAAAATACTTGTATGCACCAAAAACCTCGGGTTCCGTGGGGTAAATCCATTAAAAAAGGACAAATTTTAGCAGAGGGAGCTGCTACAGTTGGTGGGGAACTTGCTTTAGGAAAAAACGTATTAGTAGCTTATATGCCATGGGAAGGTTACAATTTTGAAGACGCAGTACTAATTAGCGAACGTTTGGTATATGAGGATATTTATACTTCTTTTCACATCCGAAAATATGAAATTCAGACGGATACGACAAGCCAAGGCTCCGCTGAAAAAATCACTAAAGAAATACCACATCTAGAAGAACATTTACTCCGCAATTTGGACAGAAATGGAGTTGTTAGGTTGGGATCCTGGGTAGAAACTGGCGATATTTTAGTGGGTAAATTAACGCCTCAGATAGCGAGCGAATCGTCGTATATCGCGGAAGCTGGATTATTACGGGCCATCTTTGGTCTTGAGGTATCCACTTCAAAAGAAACTTCTCTCAAACTACCTATAGGTGGAAGAGGGCGCGTTATCGATGTGAAATGGATCCAGAGGGACCCCCTAGACATAATGGTTCGTGTATATATTTTACAGAAACGTGAAATCAAAGTTGGGGATAAAGTAGCCGGAAGACACGGGAATAAGGGGATCATTTCCAAAATTTTGCCTAGGCAAGATATGCCCTATTTGCAAGATGGAACACCTGTTGATATGGTCTTCAATCCCTTAGGAGTACCCTCACGAATGAATGTGGGACAAATATTTGAAAGCTCGCTCGGATTAGCAGGGGATCTGCTAAAGAAACATTATAGAATAGCACCCTTTGATGAGAGATATGAGCAAGAGGCTTCAAGAAAACTTGTGTTTTCAGAATTATATGAAGCCAGTAAACAAACAAAAAATCCATGGGTATTTGAACCCGAGTACCCGGGAAAAAGTAGAATATTTGATGGAAGAACAGGAGACCCCTTCGAACAACCTGTCCTAATAGGGAAGTCCTATATCTTAAAATTAATTCATCAAGTTGATGAGAAAATCCATGGGCGTTCTACTGGTCCCTACTCACTTGTTACACAACAACCCGTTAGAGGAAGAGCCAAGCAAGGGGGACAACGAGTAGGAGAAATGGAAGTTTGGGCTTTAGAAGGATTTGGCGTTGCTCATATTTTACAAGAGATACTTACTTATAAATCTGATCATCTTATAGCTCGCCAAGAAATACTTAATGCTACGATCTGGGGAAAAAGAGTACCTAATCACGAGGATCCTCCAGAATCTTTTCGAGTGCTCGTTCGAGAACTACGATCTTTGGCTCTAGAACTGAATCATTTCCTTGTATCTGAGAAGAACTTCCAGGTTAATAGGGAGGAAGTTTGATCGGAATAAATATAAATTCTTTTCTTATTTCTATTTTATGATTGACCAATATAAACATCAACAACTCCAAATTGGACTCGTTTCCCCTCAACAAATAAAGGCTTGGGCTAACAAAAACCTACCTAATGGGGAAGTCGTTGGCGAAGTCACAAGGCCCTCCACTTTTCATTATAAAACCGATAAACCAGAAAAAGATGGATTGTTTTGCGAAAGAATCTTTGGACCCATAAAAAGCGGGATTTGTGCTTGTGGAAATTCTCGAGCGAGCGTAGCTGAAAACGAAGACGAAAGATTTTGCCAAAAATGCGGGGTAGAATTTGTTGATTCTCGGATACGAAGATATCAAATGGGATACATCAAACTCGCATGTCCCGTGACTCATGTGTGGTATTTGAAAGGTCTTCCTAGTTATATCGCGAACCTTTTAGATAAACCCCTTAAGAAATTGGAGGGCCTAGTATACGGCGATTTCTCTTTTGCTAGGCCCAGCGCTAAAAAACCTACTTTCTTACGATTACGAGGTTTATTTGAAGATGAAATTTCATCCTGTAACCACAGCATTTCTCCCTTTTTTTCTACCCCAGGCTTTGCAACATTTCGAAATCGGGAAATTGCGACAGGAGCAGGTGCTATTAGAGAACAATTAGCAGATTTGGATTTGCGAATTATTATAGAGAATTCCTTGGTCGAATGGAAGGAATTAGAAGACGAGGGGTATAGTGGAGATGAATGGGAAGATAGAAAAAGACGAATAAGAAAAGTTTTTTTGATTAGACGCATGCAATTGGCGAAACATTTTATTCAAACAAATGTAGAACCAGAATGGATGGTTTTGTGCTTATTACCGGTTCTTCCTCCCGAATTGAGACCCATTGTTTATAGGTCTGGAGATAAAGTAGTGACTTCGGATATTAATGAACTTTATAAGAGAGTTATCCGTCGGAACAACAACCTTACCTATCTATTAAAAAGAAGTGAATTAGCGCCAGCAGATTTAGTAATGTGCCAGGAAAAATTGGTACAAGAAGCCGTGGATACACTTCTGGATAGTGGGTCCCGCGGGCAACCAACGAGGGATGGTCACAATAAAGTATACAAATCACTTTCAGATGTAATTGAAGGTAAAGAGGGAAGGTTTCGCGAGACTCTACTTGGGAAACGGGTCGATTACTCGGGGCGTTCTGTCATTGTTGTGGGTCCTTCGCTTTCATTACATCAATGTGGATTACCTCTAGAGATAGCAATAAAGCTTTTTCAGCTATTTGTAATTCGCGATTTAATCACGAAACGTGCTATTTCTAATGTCAGGATTGCTAAAAGGAAAATTTGGGAAAAGGAACCCATTGTATGGGAAATACTTCAAGAAGTTATGCGGGGACATCCTGTACTGTTGAATAGAGCACCTACCCTGCATAGATTAGGCATACAGGCCTTCCAACCCACTTTAGTAGAGGGGCGTACTATTTGTTTACACCCATTAGTGTGTAAGGGTTTCAATGCGGACTTTGATGGGGATCAAATGGCTGTTCATCTACCTTTATCCTTGGAAGCTCAGGCGGAAGCTCGTTTACTCATGTTTTCTCATATGAATCTCCTATCTCCTGCTATTGGAGATCCTATTTGCGTACCGACCCAAGACATGCTTATCGGACTTTATGTATTAACGATTGGAAACCGTCAAGGTATTTGTGCAAATAGATATAATAGTTGCGGAAACTATCCAAATCAAAAAGTAAGTTACAATAATAATAATTATAAGTATACGAAAGATAAAGAACCCCATTTTTCTAGTTCCTATGATGCACTGGGAGCTTATAGACAGAAACGAATCCGTTTAGACAGTCCCTTGTGGCTCCGATGGAAACTAGATCACCGCGTCATTGGGTCAAGAGAAGTTCCGATTGAAGTTCAATATGAATCTTTGGGGACTTATCATGAGATTTATGCCCACTATCTAATAGTGGGAAATAGAAAAAAAGAAATCCGTTCTATATACATTCGAAGCACTCTTGGTCATATTTCTTTTTATAGAGAAATAGAGGAAGCCATACAAGGATTTAGTCAGGCCTATTCATACACTATCTAAACAAAGAAGTTAGATTCGGCGATGCCCCTTTCGGGGGGCATTCCGATTTCGCTAGTATCATCATTTTTGCCGCGCGAATCCAGATTGAGATTAAGGAAAGGAAGTTAATTAAATTTTGAATCACTGACTCAGGCCCATTGTCGAATCCTACTCAGCAATTGTCGAATCCTACTCAGCCGAAAAAGGGGGTACTTATGTATGGCGGAACGGGCCAATCTGGTCTTTCATAATAAAGAGATAGACGGAACTGCTATGAAACGACTTATTAGCAGATTAATAGATCATTTCGGAATGGGATATACATCCCATATACTGGATCAAATAAAGACTCTGGGCTTTCATCAAGCCACTACTACATCGATTTCATTAGGAATCGAGGATCTTTTAACAATACCCTCTAAGGGATGGTTAGTCCAAGACGCGGAACAACAGAGTTTTCTTTTGGAGAAACACTATTATTATGGGGCTGTACACGCGGTAGAAAAATTACGCCAATCCGTTGAGATATGGTATGCTACAAGTGAATATTTGAAACAAGAAATGAATTCTAATTTTCGGATAACGGATCCTTCTAATCCAGTCTATCTAATGTCTTTTTCAGGAGCCAGAGGAAATGCATCTCAAGTACACCAATTAGTAGGTATGAGAGGATTAATGGCGGATCCTCAAGGACAAATGATTGATTTACCTATTCAAAGCAATTTACGCGAGGGACTTTCTTTGACAGAATATATAATTTCCTGCTACGGAGCCCGCAAAGGGGTTGTAGATACTGCTGTACGAACAGCGGATGCTGGATATCTTACACGTAGACTTGTTGAAGTAGTTCAACATATTATTGTGCGTAGAAGAGATTGTGGTACTATCCGAGGTATTTCTGTGAGTCCTCAAAATGGGATGACGGAAAAACTTTTTGTCCAAACACTAATTGGTCGTGTATTAGCAGACGATATATATATCGGTTCACGATGCATTGCCGCTCGAAATCAAGATATTGGAATTGGATTAGTCAATCGATTCATAACCGCCTTTCGAGCACAACCATTTCGAGCACAACCAATATATATTAGAACCCCCTTTACTTGCCGGAGCACATCTTGGATCTGTCAATTATGTTATGGTCGGAGTCCCACTCATGGCGATCTGATCGAATTAGGGGAAGCCGTAGGTATTATTGCGGGTCAATCAATTGGGGAGCCAGGGACTCAACTAACATTAAGAACTTTTCATACTGGTGGAGTATTCACAGGGGGTACTGCCGACCTTGTACGATCCCCTTCGAATGGAAAAATCCAATTCAATGAGGGTTTGGTTCACCCCACACGTACCCGTCATGGGCAGCCTGCTTTTCTATGTTATATAGACTTGCATGTAACTATTCAGAGTCAGGATATTCTATATAGTGTGAATATTCCCTCAAAAAGCTTGATTCTAGTGCAAAATGATCAATATGTAGAATCCGAACAAGTAATTGCGGAGATTCGTGCCGGAACGTCCACTTTGCATTTTAAAGAAAGGGTGCAAAAGCATATTTATTCCGAATCAGACGGGGAAATGCACTGGAGTACTGATGTTTACCATGCGCCCGAATATCAATATGGTAATCTTCGTCAATTACCAAAAACAAGCCATTTATGGATATTGTCAGTAAGTATGTGCAGATCCAGTATAGCGTCTTTTTCGCTCCACAAGGATCAAGATCAAATGAATACTTATTCTTTTTCTGTTGACGGAAGATATATCTTTGACCTCCCAATGGCTAATGATCAAGTAAGACATAGACTGTTGGATACTTTTGGTAAAAAAGATAGGGAAATTCTTGATTATTCAACGCTGGATCGAATCATGTCCAACGGCCATTGGAATTTTGTCTATCCTTCTATTCTTCAAGATAATTCGGATTTATTGGCGAAAAAGCGAAGAAATAGGTTCGTCATTCCATTACAATATCATCAAGAACAAGAGAAAGAACTAATATCCTGTTTGGGGATTTCGATTGAAATACCCTTTATGGGTGTTTTACGTAGAAATACTATTTTTGCTTATTTTGACGATCCACGATACAGAAAAGATAAAAAGGGTTCAGGAATTGTTAAATTTAGATATAGGACCCTAGAGGACGAATATAGGATTCGAGAGGAAGACTCAGAGGACGAATATGGGAGCCCAGAGAACGGATATAGGACCCGAGAGGAAGAATATGAAACCCTAGAAGACGAATATAGGACTCGAGAGGACAAATATGAAACCCTAGAAGATGAATATGGGATCCTAGAGGACGAATATGAAACCCTAGAAGACGAATATAGGACTCGAGAGGAAGACTCAGAGGACGAATATGGGAGCCCAGAGAACGAATATAGGACCCGAGAGGACGAATATGGAAGTCTAGAGGAAGACTCAGAAGACGAATATGGGAGCCCGGAGGAAGGCTCAGAGGACGAATATGGGACTTTAGAGGAAGACTCAGAAGAAGACTCAGAGGACGAATACGGGAGCCCAGAGGAAGATTCCATCTTAAAAAAAGAGGGTTTGATTGAGCATCGAGGAACAAAAGAATTTAGTCTAAAATACCAAAAAGAACTAGATCGGTTTTTTTTCATTCTTCAAGAACTGCATATCTTGCCGAGATCCTCATCCCTAAAGGTACTTGATAATAGTATCATTGGAGTGGATACACAACTCACAAAAAATACAAGAAGTCGACTAGGTGGATTGGTCCGAGTGAATAGAAAAAAAAGCCATACGGAACTCAAAATCTTTTCCGGAGATATTTATTTTCCTGAAGAAGCGGATAAGATATTAGGTGGTAGTTTGATACCACCAGAAAGAGAAAAGAAAGATTCTAAGGAATCAAAAAAAAGGAAAAATTGGGTCTATGTTCAACGGAAAAAAATTCTCAAGAGCAAGGAAAAGTATTTTGTTTCGGTTCGACCTGCAGTCGCATATGAAATGGACGAAGGGAGAAATTTAGCAACACTTTTCCCGCAGGATCTCTTGCAAGAAGAGGATAATCTCCAACTTCGACTTGTCAATTTTATTTCTCATGAAAATAGCAAGTTAACTCAAAGAATTTATCACACGAATAGTCAATTTGTTCGAACTTGCTTAGTAGTGAATTGGGAACAAGAAGAAAAAGAGGAGGCTCGTGCTTCCCTTGTTGAGGTAAGAGCAAATGATCTGATTCGTGATTTCCTAAGAATTGAGTTAGTCAAGTCCACTATTTCGTATACACGAAGAAGGTATGATAGGACAAGTGCAGGACCGATTCCCAATAATAGGTTAGATCACACCAATACCAATTCGTTTTATTCCAAGGCGAAGATTCAATCACTTAGCCAACATCAAGAAGCTATTGGCACCTTGTTGAATCGAAATAAAGAATACCAATCTTTGATGATTTTGTTGGCATCCAACTGTTCTCGAATTGGTTTATTCAAGAATTCGAAATATCCCAATGCGGTAAAAGAATCGAATCCTAGAATTCCTATTCGAGATATTTTTGGGCCCTTAGCCGCTATTGTACCTAGTATATCGAATTTTTCTTCATCTTACTATTTACTAACGCATAATCAGATCCTGTTAAAAAAATATTTGTTCCTTGACAATTTGAAACAAACCTTCCAAGTACTTCAAGGGCTTAAGTACTCTTTAATAGATGAAAATCAAAGGATTTCGAATTTCGATAGTAACATCATGTTGGATCCATTCCATTTGAATTGGCACTTTCTCCATCATGATTCTTGGGAGGAGACATCGGCAATAATTCACCTTGGACAATTTATTTGCGAAAATGTATGTCTATTTAAATCGCACATAAAAAAATCTGGTCAAATTTTCATTGTTAATATTGATTCCTTTGTTATAAGAGCAGCTAAGCCTTATTTGGCCACTACAGGAGCAACTTTTCATGGTCATTATGGGGAAATCCTTTACAAAGGAGATAGGTTAGTTACGTTTATATATGAAAAATCGAGATCTAGTGACATAACGCAAGGTCTTCCAAAAGTGGAACAAATCTTTGAAGCGCGTTCAATTGATTCACTATCGCCGAATCTCGAAAGGAGAATTGAGGATTGGAGTGAGCGTATACCAAGAATTCTTGGGGTCCCCTGGGGATTCTTGATTGGAGCTGAGCTAACCATAGCCCAAAGTCGTATCTCTTTGGTTAATAAGATCCAAAAGGTTTATCGATCCCAAGGGGTACAGATCCATAATAGACATATAGAGATTATTATACGCCAAGTAACATCAAAAGTGCGGGTTTCCGAAGATGGAATGTCTAATGTTTTTTCACCTGGGGAATTAATCGGATTATTGCGAGCGGAACGAGCAGGGAGAGCTTTGGATGAATCGATCTATTATCGGGCAATCTTATTGGGAATAACAAGGGCTTCCCTGAATACCCAAAGTTTCATATCTGAAGCAAGTTTTCAAGAAACTGCTCGAGTTTTAGCAAAAGCTGCCCTACGAGGTCGTATTGATTGGTTGAAAGGCCTGAAAGAAAACGTAGTTCTGGGGGGGATTATACCTGTTGGTACCGGATTCCAAAAATTTGTGCATTGTTCCCCACAAGACAAGAACCTTTATTTCGAAATTCAAAAAAAAAATCTATTCGCGTCGGAAATGAGAGATATTTTGTTTCTCCATACAGAATTAGTTTCTTCTGATTCTGACGTAACAAACAATTTCTATGAGACATCAGAACCCCATTTACCCCCATTTATACGATTTAAGGATACATAAAGCAGATTTTTTTACTTTAAGCTAGACTTTTGACCTTAGAACACTAACAGGTCAGATTTTAGATTTTTATTTGATTTTAATAAGTAAAAGAAGTCATTTAATTCATTAAGGTTACGTTTATACCATGTATCAATGGCCAATTCTCAGTGGAAGGTTACATCGGAACAATTATTATTTATTTCAAGCTATTTTGGCTCTTTCTTAATCTTCAAAAAGAATAAAATTCCGTAATGGAATGGTAGGATGAAAAAAAAAAGAAAAAATCAAAAGGAAGTGTGGAAAAAATGACAAGAAGATATTGGAACATCAATTTGAAAGAGATGATAGAAGCGGGAGTTCATTTTGGTCATGGTATTAAGAAATGGAATCCTAAAATGGCACCTTACATCTCGGCAAAGCGTAAAGGTACTCATATTACAAATCTCGCTAGAACGGCTCGCTTTTTATCAGAAGCTTGTGATTTAGTTTTTGATGCAGCAAGTCAGGGAAAAAGCTTCTTAATTGTTGGTACCAAAAAAAGAGCAGCGGATTTAGTAGCATCAGCTGCAATAAGGGCTCGTTGTCATTATGTTAATAAAAAGTGGTTCAGTGGTATGTTAACGAATTGGGCGATTACGAAAACTAGACTTTCTCAATTTAGAGACTTAAGAGCGGAAGAAAAGATGGGAAAATTCCACCATCTCCCAAAAAGAGATGTGGCAATCTTGAAGAGAAAATTATCGACCTTGCAAAGATATCTCGGCGGGATCAAATATATGACGAGGTTGCCGGACATTGTGATCGTCCTCGATCAGCAAAAAGAGTATATAGCTCTTCGGGAATGTGCCATTTTGGGGATTCCTACTATTTCTTTAGTCGATACAAATTGTGACCCAGATCTCGCGAATATATCGATTCCAGCCAACGATGACACTATGACTTCAATTCGATTGATTCTTAACAAATTAGTATTTGCAATTTGTGAGGGCCGTTCTCTCTATATAAGAAATCGTTGATTAAGAAGAATAGTTAATTTTTGGGCAACTGCGTAGATTTATGGGATCACTTACTATTCTTTTTTGTTTTGTATAGATAAAAGAAGGGGAATATTGATATATATTAGAGGGTATTGATATATATTATGATCTGATGTGATTTCTTGGTATCCTAAATATAGGATTAATACTTCAAGTTGCTGAGTTGAGAAAGAGATGGTTGAATCAAAAGAATTCCTTTTTTGAAGTTCAATTTTTATCAGAGGACAATATGAATATTATACCATGTTCCATTAAAACACTCAAGGGGTTATACGATATATCGGGTGTAGAAGTAGGCCAACACTTCTATTGGCAAATAGGAAGTTTCCAAATTCATGCCCAAGTACTCATCACTTCTTGGGTCGTAATTACTATCTTGCTAGGTTCAGTTATCATAGCTGTTCGGAATCCACAAACCATCCCGACCGACGGTCAGAATTTCTTCGAATATGTGCTTGAGTTTATTCGAGACTTGAGCAAAACTCAGATTGGAGAAGAATATGGTCCCTGGGTTCCCTTTATTGGAACTATGTTCCTTTTTATTTTTGTTTCGAATTGGTCGGGTGCTCTTTTACCTTGGAAAATTATACAGTTACCCCATGGGGAATTAGCAGCGCCCACGAATGATATAAATACTACTGTTGCTTTAGCTTTACTCACGTCAGCGGCATATTTTTATGCGGGTCTTAGCAAAAAAGGATTGAGTTATTTCGAGAAATATATTAAACCAACTCCAATCCTTTTACCAATTAACATCCTAGAAGATTTCACAAAACCATTATCGCTTAGTTTTCGACTTTTCGGGAATATATTGGCGGATGAATTAGTCGTTGTTGTTCTTGTTTCTTTAGTCCCCTTAGTAGTCCCTATACCGGTCATGTTTCTTGGATTATTTACAAGTGGTATTCAAGCTCTTATTTTTGCAACGTTAGCCGCAGCCTATATAGGTGAATCCATGGAGGGTCATCATTGAATTGACTAGTTTTCGAAATAATCTTTTTTTTTAGCTTAGCTCAATTCATGCATGGTTCCAGATAATCCGCTTGGTTGGAAAACAAAATAGTTAGAAATGCGTATGAATATACAACCTAGAGTTGTAGGAGAGAGAATAGACTATATTACGGAATTGTCAAAGTATATATGCATTAAGGGGGGCGGAGTCAGGCTAGATCTAGATCCTTAATGTCTAGAAGTCCAGTCATCTTTTGTGCGGGTTTCCACTTTAAGGAATGATTTTAGAATCCGATTCAATAGAAAATAAGAAAATACGAAAAATAGAAGAAACAAGTGTATATGGGATATTATATATTCCTAAGTTAGATTCATTATCTAATCCGATATATCGAATTCCCTCTATATGGAATTGGATTCCATATCCAGTTCTATGCAGCATATTGTTATCAATTGTATATCTTGATTTAATTCCTATTGGATTTGGATTAGGTCGATTTCCATAGGGGTTCTTCCTCTATTTCGTCTTTTATTATGGATTAGATTATAGGGAAAAAAAAAGGAACTCAAGGATATCGAAGAGTAAAGAAAGAAGGATGGAATGAAAGAGTTGTTGGTTGGAAAGAAAGAGAAATAGAATAATAAGAATCATATGGGTTTACACAAACCTCTAATGATTAGAAACTAAAAATGAGATCTCGAAGTAGTTCGGACAATTCAGATTATCATTTCAATTTGTACTTTTTAGTTACTTCTCCCCAATAGAGCTTAGAAGTAAGAATTTCTTGGTTGATTGTATCCTTAACCATTTCTTTTTTTTTTTGACACGAGGAACTCACCATGAATCCACTAATTGCTGCTGCTTCCGTTATTGCTGCTGGATTGGCCGTAGGGCTTGCTTCTATTGGGCCTGGAGTTGGTCAAGGTACTGCTGCAGGACAAGCTGTAGAAGGTATTGCGAGACAGCCAGAAGCAGAAGGTAAAATACGAGGTACTTTATTGCTTAGTCTAGCTTTTATGGAAGCTTTAACAATTTATGGACTAGTTGTGGCACTAGCGCTTTTATTTGCGAACCCTTTTGTTTAATCCTAAAAAAGAAAATGAGTCCTTTAGATTAGATACTTTTTTCTTTTTTTAGTAAATTGGTATTTGCTTCTGCAATTCCAATTCTATCAATACTTTACTCCTATTTATTACTCCTGGAATTATCTATTTATCGGGACAGACAATACCCCACCCCAGGAAGGGCAGATTTGAGGATGATCAATTTATAGGATATGCTCGCCTTCTTCCTTCCCGTCCTTAGTTTAGGACAGTGGAAAGTCTTTTTCCTTTTATTTTAGGAATTTTGGGAACATTTCAACAAAGGAGGTCTTTCACAGGTCAAACGAGACCTAAGACTTAATCTAAAATAAATTACTAGATTGAATCTATTTGCATTAAAAAAAATTGCATTAAAAAAACCGATCAAAAAAGGGCGAGCGAAGTAAGTGATCAAAAAACTTTGTTCTTTGTTCGTCCTATCTATAAGAGGAGAGCATATGAAAAATGTAACCCATTCTTTTGTTTTTTTAGCTCACTGGCCATCCGCTGGGAGTTTTGGGCTTAATACCGATATTTTAGCAACAAATCTAATAAATCTAACTGTAGTGGTTGGTGTATTGATTTTTTTTGGAAAGGGAGTGTGTGCGAGTTGTCTATTTCAAGAATAGATTGGATCTATCCGGCTGCACTTTCAAATATTTTTTAGTATTTTTCAGATAAATAAGAAAAAAAAAAAGGTGCACGATCTCGACGAATTACTTCTGAATAAATTCAGAAATCATATGGAAGAACCATAGCATTTCG